AATGAATTGCCTGACAAAAGGGTTACCTTGATAGGGTAAATAATGTAATAATATTACATTCATTATATTTAATAGAATTAAACTATTTCTAAAAGTATCAAAAACTTTTGTGCATCATACACCAAAATATATTTATGATAATTAAAAAGATAAGCTAATTAAGCTACTGGGTTCATACCCCATTTATAAAGGTTCTAATCCTTTTCTTTTTAATTTTTAATAATTCTGCTAAAATTATATTTTTTTTTATTTTAATAATAGGAACGATAATTACTGTATCATCTAATTCTTGACTAGGTGCTTGAATAGGTTTAGAAATTAATTTATTGTCTTTTATCCCCCTAATAAGAGATAATAATTTAATATCAACAGAAGCCTCTTTAAAATACTTTTTAGTTCAAGCAATTGCATCAGCTGTATTATTATTTGCTATTATTCTTCTATATTTAAATAACTTTCCAATAACAGAATTAAATTCATATTTTAATAATCTAATAATTTATTCTTCTTTATTATTAAAAAGTGGAGCAGCTCCATTCCATTTCTGATTTCCAAATGTAATAGAAGGACTTTCGTGAATAAATGCATTAGTTTTAATAACTTGACAAAAAATTGCCCCTCTTATATTAATTTCCTACACAAATTGAAATAATTTCACTTTTTTAGTGATTATTTTATCTACAATTGCAGGATCTTTAGGAGGATTAAATCAAACTTCACTTCGTAAACTAATAGCATTTTCATCAATTAATCATTTAGGATGAATATTAGCAGCTATGCAAGCTAGAGAATCGACTTGATTAATTTACTTCTGTTTTTATACATTCTTATCATTTAGTTTAACTTTTATATTTAATAACTTCAAAATATATCATATTAATCAACTCTTTAATTCATTTTTTGACTCAAAGGTTCTAAAATTTGTTTTATTCTTCAATTTATTGTCTTTAGGAGGATTACCCCCATTTATTGGATTTTTACCAAAATGATTAGTTATTCAATTATTAGTACTAAATAACCAGTATATCCTAATAACAATTATAACTATAATGACATTAATTACATTATTCTTTTATTTACGTTTATGTTTTGCTGCATTTATACTAAATTATTCAGAAAATAATTGAATTAATACTGTACAAGTAAATAATTTTTCATTTAAATGTATATTATCTTTCTCTTTCATCTCAACATTTAGATTAATCTTAGTTTCTTTAATTTACTTCGTTCTATAATGACATTATTATTCTGCTATATTTATAGGAAGGCTTTAAGTTAAAGAAACTAATAGCCTTCAAAGCTATAAATATAAGTCTTAATCTTTTAAGCCTTAGTAATTTATTACTCCTTTAGAATTGCAGTCTAATGTCATTATTGACTATAAAGCCTAATTTTGATTAAAAAGAATTAATTCTTATTAATAGATTTACAGTCTATCGCCTAAACTTCAGCCATTTAATCGCGACAATGACTATTTTCAACAAATCATAAAGATATTGGAACTTTATATTTTATTTTCGGAGCTTGAGCTGGAATAGTTGGTACATCTCTTAGAATTCTAATTCGAGCTGAATTAGGACATCCAGGAGCTTTAATTGGTGATGATCAAATTTATAATGTAATTGTTACAGCTCATGCTTTTGTTATAATTTTCTTTATAGTAATACCTATCATAATTGGAGGATTTGGAAACTGATTAGTTCCTTTAATATTAGGAGCTCCAGATATAGCTTTTCCTCGAATAAATAATATAAGATTCTGATTATTACCTCCTTCCCTTACATTACTATTAGTAAGTAGTATAGTAGAAAACGGAGCCGGAACAGGTTGAACTGTTTATCCTCCCCTTTCATCAGTTATTGCTCACGGAGGAGCCTCTGTTGATTTAGCAATTTTCTCTTTACATTTAGCAGGTATTTCTTCTATTCTAGGTGCTGTAAATTTTATTACTACAGTTATTAATATACGATCAACTGGAATTACATTCGATCGAATACCTTTATTTGTATGAGCTGTAGTATTAACTGCTTTATTACTACTTCTTTCATTACCTGTTTTAGCCGGAGCTATTACTATATTATTAACAGACCGAAATTTAAATACTTCATTCTTTGATCCTGCTGGTGGAGGAGACCCTATTTTATATCAACATTTATTTTGATTTTTTGGACACCCAGAAGTTTATATTTTAATTTTACCTGGATTCGGAATAATTTCTCATATTATTAGTCAAGAATCAGGTAAGAAGGAAACTTTTGGTTCATTAGGAATAATTTATGCAATAATAGCAATTGGATTACTAGGTTTTATTGTATGAGCTCACCATATATTTACAGTAGGAATAGATGTTGATACACGAGCTTACTTTACTTCAGCAACTATAATTATTGCTGTACCTACAGGAATTAAAATTTTCAGTTGATTAGCTACATTACATGGAACTCAACTAAATTACTCACCAGCTATATTATGAGCCTTAGGTTTTGTATTCCTATTTACAGTAGGGGGACTAACAGGAGTAGTATTAGCAAATTCATCAGTTGATATTATTCTTCATGATACTTACTATGTAGTTGCTCATTTCCACTATGTATTATCAATAGGAGCAGTATTTGCTATTATAGCCGGATTTGTACACTGATACCCTTTATTTACAGGATTAGTATTAAATCCAAAATGATTAAAAAGCCAGTTTATTGTTATATTTATTGGTGTAAATTTAACATTCTTTCCTCAACATTTCTTAGGATTAGCTGGTATACCTCGACGTTATTCAGATTATCCAGATGCTTATACAACATGAAATGTAGTTTCAACTATTGGATCTTCTATTTCACTATTGGGAATTTTATTCTTCTTATTTATTATTTGAGAAAGTTTAATTTCACAACGACAAGTAATTTATCCAATACAATTAAGTTCTTCAATTGAATGATTACAAAATACACCCCCAGCAGAACATAGTTATTCTGAATTGCCTATTTTAAGAAATTTCTAATATGGCAGATTAGTGCAATGGATTTAAGCTTCATATATAAAGTATTTTACTTTTATTAGAAATACAAATGACAACATGAGCTGCTCTTGGCCTTCAAGATAGTGCCTCCCCTCTTATAGAACAACTTACATTTTTCCATGATCATGCTCTTATAATTTTAGTAATAATTACAACTTTAGTAGGTTATTTAATATTTATGTTATTTTTTAATACTTATACAAATCGAAATTTATTACATGGACAAACTATTGAAATAATCTGAACTATTATTCCTGCAATTGTTCTTTTATTTATTGCTTTCCCTTCTTTACGTTTATTATACCTTCTTGATGAAATTAATGAACCTTCAGTAACTCTAAAGGCTATTGGTCACCAATGATATTGAAGTTACGAATATTCAGATTTTATAAATGTAGAATTTGATTCTTATATAATTCCAACAAATGAATTAAATGTTGATGGATTTCGATTATTAGATGTTGATAATCGAGTAATTTTACCTATAAATTCACAAATTCGAATTTTAGTAAGTGCAGCAGATGTAATTCATTCTTGAACAGTTCCTGCTTTAGGAGTTAAGGTTGATGGAACCCCTGGTCGTTTAAATCAAACTAATTTTTTAATAAACCGTCCAGGACTATTTTATGGACAATGTTCTGAAATTTGTGGAGCAAATCATAGTTTTATACCAATTGTAATCGAAAGAATTCCTGTAAATCACTTTATTAAATGAATTACTAATAGAGTAAATTCATCATTAGATGACTGAAAGCAAGTATTGGTCTCTTAAACCACTTAATAGTAAATTAGCACTTACTTCTAATGAAAAAAAAATTAGTTAAAATTATAACATTAGTATGTCAAACTAAAATTATTAAATTTATTAATATTTTTTGATTCCACAAATAGCACCTATTGGTTGATTAAGTTTATTTATTATTTTCTCAATTACATTTATTTTATTTAGAGTAATAAATTATTATTCAGTAATTCCTAAATCTCCTAAATCTCAGATTTCTCAAAAGTCTACCACTCAATCTTTAAATTGAAAATGATAACAAATTTATTCTCAGTATTTGACCCATCATCAAGTATTTTTAATCTATCATTAAATTGAACAAGAACATTTCTAGGTTTATTAATAATTCCATCAGTATATTGACTTATACCTTCACGATACCATATTTTCTGAAATTCAATTTTACTAACATTACATAAGGAATTTAAAACATTACTAGGACCAGCTGGTCATTCAGGATCTACTTTCATTTTTGTATCTTTATTCTCATTAATTTTATTTAATAATTTTATAGGATTATTTCCTTATATTTTTACAAGAACAAGTCACTTAACATTAACATTAACATTAGCTTTACCATTATGATTATGTTTTATAATTTACGGTTGAATTAATCATACTCAACACATATTTGCTCATTTAGTTCCCCAAGGAACTCCAGCTGTATTAATACCTTTTATAGTTTGTATTGAAACTATTAGTAATGTAATTCGACCTGGAACTCTTGCTGTTCGATTAGCAGCTAATATAATTGCTGGTCATTTATTATTAACCTTATTAGGAAATACAGGTCCTTCATTATCATATGCAATTGTTTCACTTTTATTAATTGGACAAATTGCTTTATTAGTTCTTGAATCAGCTGTTGCAATCATTCAATCTTATGTATTTGCTGTATTAAGAACATTATACTCTAGAGAAGTTAATTAATGTCAACACACGCCAATCATCCATTTCATTTAGTAGATTATAGACCATGACCTTTAACAGGAGCTATTGGTGCTATAACATCAGTTTCAGGATTAGTTAAATGATTTCATCAATATGATATTTCACTATTTGTATTAGGTAATATTATTACTATTTTAACAGTATATCAATGATGACGAGATGTATCACGTGAAGGTACATTCCAAGGATTACATACAGTTTCAGTAACTTTAGGGCTTCGATGAGGTATAATTTTATTTATTTTATCTGAAGTATTATTTTTTGTCTCATTTTTCTGAGCTTTCTTCCATAGAAGTTTATCACCAGCCATTGAATTAGGTGCTTCTTGACCACCAATAGGAATTAAACCATTTAATCCTTTTCAAATTCCTTTATTAAATACAGCAATCTTATTAGCTTCAGGAGTTACTGTAACATGAGCTCATCATAGCTTAATAGAAGGAAATCATTCACAAGCAACACAAGGATTATTTTTTACTGTACTATTAGGAATTTATTTTACTATTTTACAAGCCTATGAATATATTGAAGCTCCATTTACAATTGCAGATTCTGTTTACGGTTCTACTTTCTTTATAGCAACAGGATTCCATGGAATTCATGTATTAATTGGAACAACTTTCCTTTTAGTATGTTTAATTCGACATTTAAATAATCATTTTTCAAAAAATCACCATTTTGGATTTGAAGCAGCAGCATGATATTGACATTTCGTTGATATTGTTTGATTATTCCTTTATATTTCAATTTACTGATGAGGAGGATAATTAATTATCTATATAGTATATAAGTATATTTGACTTCCAATCATAAGGTCTACTAATTAGTAGTATAGATAATTTTTTCAATTTCTATTATAACCACTGTTTTAATTATTATTACAAGTGTCGTAATAATATTAGCATCAATTTTATCAAAAAAAGCACTTACAGATCGAGAAAAATGTTCACCTTTTGAATGTGGTTTTGACCCAAAATCATCATCTCGATTACCCTTTTCACTACGATTTTTTTTAATTACAATTATTTTCTTAATTTTTGATGTAGAAATTGCTTTAATTTTACCTATAATTTTAATTATTAAAATTTCAAATATTTTTATATGATCAATTACATCAATTATCTTTATTATTATTTTAATTATTGGGTTATACCATGAATGAAATCAAGGAATATTAAATTGATCAAATTAGGGTTGTAGTTAATCATAACATTTGATTTGCATTCAAAAAGTATTGAAATTTCAATCTACCTTGAATATGAAGCGATATATTGCAATTAGTTTCGACCTAATCTTAGGTAATTTTACCCTTATTCTATAAAATTAATTGAAGCCAAAAAGAGGCTTATCACTGTTAATGATAGAATTGAGAATTATACTCCAATTAAGGAAGTATGATGTTCAAGAAAAAGCTGCTAACTTTTATCTTTTAATGGTTAAATTCCATTTATACTTCTGTTTATATAGTTTAATAAAAACATTACATTTTCATTGTAAAAATAAAATAACTTTTTTTATAAATTACAAAATTTAATTCACTATATCCAAGAATTAATTAATTACCCTAACATCTTCAGTGTTATGCTCTAAATTTAAGCTACTTGAATAAAATAAGAAAAATCTAAATAAGAAAGTAATTCATAAAACAAATAATAAAAGATAAATCTTTAAATTATTATTATGTAGAAAAAAATTTAGCCGAGAATATTTTACTAATTCATTATATAAATTTTGTCCTCCCAAAAATTCAGATCATCCTTGATCAAATGATTTACTAGTAATTCCCCCTAAAATTAATGGATAACTAATAATTCCATAAGTAGAAATATAAGGTATAAATCATATATAACCAAAAAAATAACTTAATAAATAATTTCTTAATGATTTATTAAAATAAAATAAAGATACATTTGAAATTAAATAACCTATAACTCCTCCCACAATACAAACAAATAAAGTTAATAACTTCATATAAATTGGTAAACAAATTATGTAAGGTGTAGGAAAAATTAATCAACTTAATATTCTACCTCCAATAATTCTCATAAATAATAAACCACTTATTCCACGAAGCATAATTCAACCTTCATCTCTTAATATATTTAATCTTCCACAATTTAATTCACCAGTTATTGAATAATAAACTAATCGAAAAGAATAACAAACAGTTAAACCAGTAGAAAAAAAATATAAAAAAAAAGAAAATATATTAATATAACTTAAAGAAACAATTTCTAAAATTATATCCTTTGAATAAAAACCAGCTAAAAATGGCATTCCACATAAAGCTAAATTAGCTACATTAAAACAAGCAGTAGTTAAAGGTATATAAACACCTAATCCTCCTATTAAACGAATATCTTGAGAATTATTTATATTATGAATAATAGCTCCCGCACACATAAATAATAATGCCTTAAATAAAGCATGAGTTAATAAATGAAAAAAAGCTAATTTATAAAACCCTATTGATAAAATTCTCATTATTAAACCCAATTGTCTTAATGTAGAAAGAGCAATAATTTTCTTTAAATCAAATTCAAAATTTGCTCCTAATCCAGCTATAAATATTGTTAAACCTGATAAAAGCAACAACAATTGACCTAAAAAAGAATCACATAATAAAATATTAAAACGAATTAATAAATAAACACCTGCTGTTACAAGAGTTGAAGAATGAACTAAAGCAGAAACTGGAGTAGGAGCAGCTATAGCAGCTGGTAATCAAGAAGAAAAAGGAATTTGAGCTCTTTTAGTTATAGCCGCTAGTACAATTAAACTACCAATAATTTCCATCTCAACTCTATTCTTTATTGATTCTAAATAAAAAATATAATTTCAACTTCCATAATTTAATATTCAAGCAATTGCTAATAAAAAAGCAACATCACCAATTCGATTTGATAAAGCAGTTAATATACCAGCATTATAAGATTTCACATTTTGAAAATAAATTACTAAACAATATGAAACTAATCCTAATCCATCCCAACCTAATAAAATTCTAATTAAATTCGGGCTAATAATTAATAATATTATAGATAATACAAATATAAGAACTAATATAATAAAACGATTAATATTAATATCTTCTCTTATATATTCCTTTCTATAATAAATTACTAAAGAAGCAATTAATAAAACAAAAGATATAAATAATAAACTTATTCAATCAAATAAAATAGTTATTACAATTCTTGAAGAATTTAATCTAATAACTTCTCATTCTAAAAAAATTGTGTAATCATTTAATAAGAATATTAATCTAGAAATAAAAAAAGTTACTCTAATACAAATTAAAATTAAAAATCTAATTCTACAAATTGATAAATATTTTTTCACGATCTAAAATGACTTAAGTCATATCATTGACACCACAAATCAATATTTTAAATAAACTATTTAAATTAAAGCCAAAATATAAAAATATCTCTCTTTAAAATTAATAAATTTAAAGGAAATCAATGAAGAAATAAAATAAAATATTCACGAATCTTACCCCCACTAAATGAATAAATTCCAGAAAACCCCTTACCATGTTGTCTATAAGCATATAAATATAAAGTATATGCAGCTCTAAAAAATGATAATAAAGATAAAGAAATTATAGTTAACCATGATCAACTAACAATTCTATTTAATAAAGAAACTTCTCCTAATAAATTTAATGATGGAGGAGCTGCTATATTACAAGAACTTAATAAAAATCATCATAAAGTTATTGAAGGTATAAAATTTAATAATCCCTTATTAATTAATAATCTACGACTACCTAATCGTTCATACGTAATATTAGCTAAACAAAACAATCCAGATGAACATAACCCATGAGCAATTATAAGTGTATAAGATCCACAAAGTCCTCAATAAGTTAAAGTTATAAGTCCACCTAAAACAATTCCTATATGAGCTACTGAAGAGTAAGCAATTAAAGCCTTTAAATCAGTTTGACGTAAACAAACCAAGCTAATTAATACACCTCCTACTAAACTAATTCTAATTCAAATATAATTATATTTAATTCCACTAATTTGTAAAATAGAAAAAATTCGTAATAAACCATAACCTCCCAACTTCAACATAATACCAGCTAAAATTATTGAACCAGAAACTGGAGCTTCAACATGTGCTTTGGGTAATCATAAATGTACTAAAAATATAGGTATCTTAACTAAAAATGCTAAAATTAATGATAAATATAATAAATCATAATTAAATAAATAATTACTTATTAAAAAAAAATTCAAAGTTATTAAATTATTATATAAATAAAAAATTCCCACTAATATTGGTAAAGAAACTAATAATGTATAAAATAATAAATAAACACCTGCTTGTAAACGTTCAGGTTGATATCCTCATCCTAAAATTAAAAATAATGTAGGAATTAAACTTCTTTCAAAAAATAAATAAAATATAAATAAATTCATACTACCAAATCTTAAAACTAAAAATAATAAAAGAATTAAAATATTAAATAAAAATAAATTTTTATAATTATTATATTTATAAACAGACTCACTAGCAGTAATTATAAGTGTACAAATTCAAAAACTTAATAAAATTAAACCATAAGAAATAGTATCAAATCCTAAAAAATAAGAAATATTTACAAAATAATTACTACAAAAATTTATTAAAATAAACAAAAATGTAATTAAAAATAATAAATTTTGAACCATTCAAAATGAACCACTTATAAAACAAATAGGACTAACAAAAATTATTATAAAAATTAATTTTAACATTGTAAAACATTAAATGACTGAAAATAATCATTTCCATGTGTACGAATTATAGAAACAAGAATTGAAAGACCTAAAGCACCTTCACAAACTCTAAATGTTAAAAATATTATACTAAAAAATCTTCTATAATCTATTAAATTTAAATAGATAAATAATAAAAAAAATAAATTTAATACAATATATTCTAATCTTAAGAGCATAGATAATAAATGTTTACGATTAGAAACAAATACAAATACTCCTATTAAAAATAAAAAACAAGGTAACCCTCAATATAATAATATTAACATTAGTTTTAATAGTTTAACAAAAACATTGGTCTTGTAAATCAAAAATAAGATTTAGTCTTTTAAAACTTCAAGAGAAAAGTAAATACTTTATCATTAATCCCCAAAATTAATATTTTAAATAAACTACCTCCTGAAATTATACAACTTATTTTATATAGATCAACTTTAATTTCAAGATTTATTTTTATACAAATAAATCATCCCTTAGCAATAGGATTAATATTATTAATTCAAACTTTACAAATTTGCTTATTAACAGGATTAATAGCTAAAAGATTCTGATTTTCATATGTTTTATTTTTAATTTTTCTTGGAGGAATACTAGTTCTATTTATTTATGTAACATCACTAGCATCAAATGAAATATTTTCTTTATCAATAAAATTAACAACAATTTGTTTAATTATTTTTTCATTATTTATATTAATTAATATATTAATTGATAAATCATTTATTTCATTTTTTTTAGAAAATAATGAAATACAAAAAACTTATAATATTAATATATTTATAGAAGAAAATTCATTAAATCTTCATAAATTATATAATTACCCAACAAATTTAATTACTATTTTATTAATAAATTATTTATTAATTACATTAATTGCAGTAGTAAAAATTACAAAATTATTTTATGGACCTTTACGATTAATAAACTAATGAACAAACCTTTACGAACCCAACACCCCTTATTTAAAATTGCAAATAATGCTTTAGTTGACTTACCTGCACCAATTAATATCTCAGCTTGATGAAATTTTGGATCACTACTTGGATTATGTTTAATAATTCAAATTTTAACAGGTTTATTTTTAGCTATACATTACACAGCAGATATTAATCTTGCATTTAATAGAGTTAATCATATCTGTCGAGATGTAAATTATGGTTGATTATTACGAACATTACATGCCAACGGTGCATCATTCTTCTTTATTTGTATTTACTTACATGTAGGACGAGGAATTTATTATGGATCATATTTATTTACTCCTACATGATTAGTAGGAGTATTAATTTTATTCTTAGTAATAGGAACTGCTTTTATAGGATATGTACTTCCATGAGGACAGATATCTTTTTGAGGAGCTACAGTTATTACAAATCTATTATCAGCAATTCCTTACTTAGGAATTGATTTAGTACAATGAGTATGAGGAGGATTTGCAGTTGATAATGCAACTTTAACTCGATTCTTTACATTCCATTTCATTTTACCATTTATTGTATTAGCAATAACTTTAATTCATTTATTATTTTTACATCAAACAGGATCAAATAATCCAATTGGATTAAATTCAAATATTGATAAAATTCCATTTCATCCTTATTTTTCATACAAGGATATTGTAGGATTTATTGTAATAATTGCAGCTCTTTTATTATTAACTTTAATTAATCCTTATCTTTTAGGAGATCCAGATAATTTCATCCCAGCTAATCCTTTAGTTACTCCAGTTCACATTCAACCAGAATGATATTTTTTATTTGCTTATGCAATTTTACGATCAATTCCTAATAAATTAGGAGGAGTAATTGCACTTGTATTATCAATTCTAATTTTAGCAATTTTACCATTTTATCATTTAAGAAAATTCCGAGGAATTCAATTTTATCCTATCAATAAAATTTTATTTTGAATTATAGTTGTAACAGTTATTTTATTAACATGAATTGGAGCTCGACCAGTTGAAGATCCTTATGTTCTAGTTGGCCAAATTTTAACAGTAATTTATTTTTTATATTATATTATTAATCCACTTGTTAATAAATGATGAGATAATTTAATTAATTAGTTAATGAGCTTGAATAAGCATATGTTTTGAAAACATAAGATAGAAATTTTATTTTCTATTAACTTTACTAAAATAAATTAACCACATAAAATAAATCAATAATAATTTAAAACCAATAAAAAATAATAAATAATTTAAAGAAAAAGGTAAAAAACTTTTTCAAGCTAAATATATTAATTTATCATACCGAAATCGAGGTAAAGTACCACGAGCTCAGATAAACACAAAAGAAATAAAAGTTAATTTAATATAAAACATAAAATTAAATAAATCACAACCAAAAAAAATTACACAAAATAATATACTTATAAATAAAATTCTAGCATATTCAGCTATAAAAATTAAAGCAAATCCACCTCTTCTATATTCAATATTAAACCCAGAAACTAATTCAGATTCACCTTCAGCAAAATCAAAAGGAGTACGATTAGTTTCAGCTAAACAAATACAAAATCAAACCAAACTAATAGGAAATAAAATAATAACAAATCAAATATAATGTTGATAATAAAAAAAATCTAAAATATTATAACTTCCAATTAAAAAAACAAAAGACAATAAAATTAAAGCCATACTTACTTCATAGGAAATAGTCTGAGCTACAGCACGTAACCCCCCTAATAAAGCATAATTAGAATTAGAAGATCAACCAGCAATTATAACTGTATAAACACCTAAACTAGTACAACACAAAAAAAATAATAATCCCAAATTAAAAGAAAATAATTTAACAAACAAAGGAATACATAATCAAGCTACTAAAGAAATAAATAAAGAAAAAATCGGAGAAAAATAATAAGAAATATAATTTGATAAAAGAGGATAAGTTTGTTCCTTAGTAAATAACTTAATTGCATCACAAAAAGGTTGAGGAATTCCTATTAAACCAACCTTATTAGGACCCTTACGAATTTGAATATAACCTAATACTTTTCGTTCTAAAAGAGTTAAAAAAGCTACTCTAACCAAAACACAAATAACCAAAATTAATCTACCAACAAAAGATATAATAAATTCTATAAAAAACAAGTACTATTTGTAATAAAAATTACATAAATAAATTCTAAATTTATTGCACTAATCTGCCAAAATAGTATTTTAATTAATCATATTCTTATTTTAAAATATAATTATTTTAATACTTGGTCCTTTCGTACTAAAGTATTATAATTTTTTAAAGATAGAAACCAACCTGGCTTACGCCGGTCTGAACTCAGATCATGTAAGAATTTAAAAGTCGAACAGACTTTATATTTAAGCGGCTACACCTAAAAATATCTCTTAATCCAACATCGAGGTCGCAAACTTTTTTATCGATAAGAACTCTCCAAAAAAATTACGCTGTTATCCCTAAAGTAACTTAATCTTATAATCGTTATTAACGGATCAATAAATCATAAATTAATGACTTTTAATTATTAAAAGTTTATTAAATTTTAACATCACCCCAACAAAATATTTATTATTATAAAAATAAAAATAATCTAAAAAATTTAAATAACAATAAATATAAAGATTTATAGGGTCTTCTCGTCTTTTAATAAAATTTTAGCTTTTTTACTAAAATATAAAATTCTATTATAAATTTAAATGAAACAGCTTATACTTCGTCCAACCATTCATACCAGCCTTCAATTAAAAGACTAATGATTATGCTACCTTTGCACAGTTAGAATACTGCGGCCATTTAAAAAATTTCAGTGGGCAGGTCAGACTTTAAAAATAACTCAAAAAGACATGTTTTTGTTAAACAGGCGAGTATAATATTTGCCGAGTTCTTTACATAAACTTATCATTAAAATTTATTTAAACAAAAAAATATACTAATTTTATCATTATTACTTTTTATATAAAATTAATAAAAAAATTTTTATAAAAACTTAAAATATTAATAAATAATACAAATTATAAAATAATTTATAACAAACTTATAAATGATTGCTAATTCTACACATACATTTTATATAATAATTATTAATTTTTAAAAATTTATCTTAAAGCTTATCCCTTAAGATATTCAAATTAATAATTTTTTTATTTTAATAAATAAATAAAAAATTAAAAATTTGTAAATTAAATTTATTTCTAAAAAAACTAGATACCTTTATAAACGAATAACATTTCATTTCTAACAATTTATTAAAAATAATTTTGACACATTAACTTTTTTAAATTGTTAACTCTTATAAAATCGAGATTAATAAATAATTATTAATTATTTGATAAACCCTGATACACAAGGTACAATAAATAAAATTTTCTTTTATAATAAAAATTTTTCAAAATATTTCAATAATCTTTCACAATACATAATACACTATTATTAAAATTATTTTTTCATTAAACATTACTAAAACATTAAATTATATAATTATTTTTAATAATTTATAAATAAAAAAAAAAAAATTAATAAATAAATATTAAATCAATTTATATTGATTTGCACAAAAATCTTTTCAATGTAAATGAAATGCTTTACTTAATAAGCTTTAAATTGTCATTCTAGATACACCTTCCGGTACATCTACTATGTTACGACTTATCTTACCTTAATAGTAAGAGCGACGGGCGATGTGTGCATATTTTAGAGCTAAAATCAAATTTTTTATCTTTAAAATTTTACTATCAAATCCATCTTCATTAAATATTTCAAATTTAAATTCGCTTAAATAATTTTATTGTAACCCATCTCTACTTAAACATAAGCTACACCTTGATCTGATATAAATTTTTATAAAAATTATAGAAAATTATTATTCTAGTAAAATATTCTGATAACGACGGTATATAAACTGAAAAACAAATTTAAGTGAGGTACATCGTGGATTATCAATTACAGGACAGGTTCCTCTGAATAGACTAAAATACCGCCAAATTTTTTAAGTTTCAAGAACATAACTACTACTACCTTAGTGTTAAAAATTACATTTTAAATAATAGGGTATCTAATCCTAGTTTATTATTAAAATTTAAAAGCTTCAACTATATTTAAATAAAAATATATAAATTTAAAATTTCACCTAATAAATTTATTATTATTTTATCTTAATAAAATTTAACTCACACTGAAATAATTTTATTTGCATTATTTGTGTAACCGCGGCTGCTGGCACAAATTTAGCCAATACTAATATGAAATTACTATTTACAAATTTCTTTGATTAATAAAACTAATTACTGAGATTATAATAAAATTTATTTATTATTAAAATAAATAAAAATACACGCAAAAACTTACATATAAAATAAATCAATAATAAAATTTTAAGCCAAAATAAAACTTTAATATTATAAAATAATTTTATAATAAAAAATTAAATTAATTTATAAATTTACATTTAAATAACAAATATTAATTTAATTTCTAAATTTATTAAATTATAATTAAATAAAATAAATTAGTATTTCCTCCCATCACGAATAAACAGACCCCCTATCATATTTATTCTTTTTCATTTAAAAAATCAAAAGGAAAATAACTTTTTTAAAAAAAATTTCAATTCCTATAATTTAAACAAAAATTTAAATTAATAACAATAAAAGAAAAAAAATTTTATTATTACAATTAAATAACTAATTTAAGTAAATATAAAGTATAAAATAAAATATATTAATATAATAAAATTTAATAATAAACTAGATTAAGCAAATTTTTTTTTTTTTTTTTTTTNTTTACTTATTTAATATTTAAATTAAACATTTATATTAATAAATAATTAATTTAATTAAAATCAAATATAATTAAAATAAGAAATTTAATTGTTTATAAATTATTTATATAATAATTAATAAATTATTTATTTTAAATTAATTAATTTATTAATAATTATATTTAAACTTATTTAAAATAAATTTATTATTATATATATATATATATATATTCTAATCTATAAAAATTAATTTTAAGAATAACTATCTCATAAAAATTTACAATTTAATATAGACCTATTTTCATATATCTGGTTCATCTAGATATAATAGATTAATTTGAATTATTGTAATATTTAAATATAATTAAAATTCTTATAGATTTTTATATAAATGTAAAACATTAATATTTCAATAAATATTGGGTTTTTATTTAACATTATATATTTATATATATATTATATATTTATAAATATATATTATTAAATATATATATATATGTACATAAATATTTAATTAATTAATATATGTCTATATTCATATAAAAAAAACCCCAAGGATTCATATATATAGAAACGTTAAGTAAACATTTATATGTAGATAAAATAATATGACGATCCACATTTTTATAGATACATGTTAGGGATAGGTTATTAATTTCATCTTAGATTATCCTACATAATTGATCTATTACCTCTCGGAAATGGATATATTAGAATTTATTGTTATTTATAAATAATAATAGTTTATTTTTTTTATATACTAATTATTATTATTTAATTTAAAATTTGCTTTTTATTACTCATTCATAAGTAAAAATTAAAAACAAATAATAAAAAAAAAAAAAAAAAAAAATTCAAAAGGAAAATAACTTTTTTAAATGAAATAAGTATTTTTCTTTC